TCCATGGCCCGGTCTTTCTTTTGAAACTCTTGCCAGAGCCTTTTCTCCTCATAAGTGTCAGTCCATGAACTAAAGGCGGTGTGTTAACCCGGAATATTCTTTATATGTGACTGCCCTCTCTGCTGGGAAATCCCTCTGCCTTGGTCAATAATAAATTCCCGCTCTTTCATCTCCTTCTTTGAATCTTATTTGTTTAATTAATTGACTTGAGCACAAGGAATGGGCTTCCGCCTGGAAGAAAGCATTCCCCTAAACGAGTTTGTCTTCATTGAAACTGGAGAAGGCACATCAACCGGAGTCAGAGCAGAGGAGAAGGCGGGCGCAAAGACCCGCATCGAGCTTCCCCCGGGGCTTAGAGATAGTTATCTCTAGGTATTCTCTACCTACCCACCTGTGTCTCCATCTCCGGCCAAGGCCAACCGACCCCTTCATCTTTCTTTCCATCCCCACGGCCCCGACCAGCAACTGCAAATGAACACCCGCCTGCATAACCTTTCTCCGTTCTGTAGAAATGGATTGCGAGTTGAAACTTTGCTTGCCCACGAACAGTACTGGCTCGTCAGCAACTTAGATAGACGAATCTTCTCTTATCCTGCGCCTTCCCACTAATCCATAGAAGAGTCCTGCTTGGAGTGAGAACTGCTTGACGGGTGCGCAACTTACTTTTCATATTACATAGATCCTAGCCTTGAACACTGATCCCTATTGCTTGAAGTTCGGTCCCTACTGCCGAGATACGGAAACTCGTTGATGCGCTTCCTGCCTATGGAACTACGGGAATTACAGATTGACTCCTCCCGCCTGGACTGCTGAACTTGATTATATTCAATAGCTACTCCCATCAAGAAAGTCTTAAAGACTTCCGGCACAACGCAGGAATAGGAAGACTTCTACCTAGACCGCGTTCAACCGATTACTTTACTTGATTCCTTATTGGTAGAGGTGTTGACTCTGTGTACATTATTACATTATACCTTGGTTTCTTAGACTGTGGCTTCTCCTTGATTCGGATGGAGCCTTAAATCCCGGCGAGCAGAAGAAGGATTCCATCACCACCCAGCACCCAAAACCAGTACATCAAACTAACCACGGCTAACAACAACCCCGTTCGAAAAGACCTTTGAACTTACAACAACTTCGATTCTTTCTTTTCTTTAGAACTTCGCTTTCTCCTGAACCTGCGGGTGGTGCTGACTTGATCCGAGGTAAGCGTTAGCTTTCGCTTTCGACTTGACCTTCCGTCTAACACTCGGGATATTAGAAGAGAAGTGTCGTGGCTCACAACCTTGACTTTGTTTGAGTAGAATTATTCTAACCCGAATTCCCTTATAGTATCCGGACGGGATTACTTTAGCTTTGCTTCCTTAGGATATCATTCCTTTACCCCGGACCAATGATTTGAACTCGAGTACAAAAGAAAAGCCTATTGAAAATTATCATTTCGTTCCAGGATCCGCAGCAGTTGTTGCTTGCTTCCTGAGCCTATACCTGGTGAACTCCCTGGGGCTGAGAAGAAAGCTTAGAATTCGAGAAATCTCCTTCGAGGGCACTAATAACTAAAGTACTGGCTCGCGAACTGCCAGAATTCGGGTTTCCCTAGTGGATTCACCAGTCTTGCGGACTCCCTTCAGCTTACTTACGATCGAAATCACTATTTTGCTTTTTTTTTTTGAGCTATACGAAAGAACTAGATCACGATCTCGCGGGACTAATCTCTTGAAAACAGAAAGAAAGGGAAAGCCAATCGTACGTCCAGGTTTCCGGGACTTTCTTCCCACAGGTTATTCTATACAATTTATGAAAGAGAGGAGAAGCCCCACTCGGGGAGATGAGTCAAAGCTTTCTCTTATATACGATACCTACCAAAGAGAAGAGATCGCATTCTGACAGGGAGCACACGAAGCAAAGGAAAGACTGGCCTGCGTAGTATTAGATAGTGGTATTACCAGGCACACCTCTCCTAGTGTTCTTGTTGCCTTCAACCCTGAAGGGAATGAGCAGCTAGCTAACTCGAACTAACCATCATTTGGATCCTCAAAAGCATGGCTTGCTTTAATTCTCCGCAGAGAAAGAAAGGGATCAAAAGCAATGAAACCTACGATGTATCCTCAATCTTCCGAGGGGTACGGAGCGGCATTTAAGCCTTCAAATTCATATTCTTCTCCCAGTCCCAAGTGCCAAGAACCGGCGAATGAAGGCTCCGTGGCGGCATCGGAGCAGCCAATAAGCTAATCCGTTCCCAGTGACCCATCTAATTGATTCGATCCAGTGCAGAAAGAAGCGAGTGAGCGGCAAATGAATGATCCAATATCGGACCTGGCGAATATCTGTCTCTCAATCCCGGGATTCCTATCCTAATTATATTATGCATTTACTGACCGCACTAGATTTCTTGATTCGCTGGGAGAGAGTAGAGAGTCAAGGTTCGTTGGCAAGTACTTCCTTTCTATTAGTGCCACCGGAAAGGATGAAAAGAGATAAGATGCTGGTGGTTAGCCTGCCCCGGACTCGTAATTGATAGTTTCTGATGAATGGAGATGGCTATGGGGCCTACCTATGACTGAATTCCCTTACAGGTCCGAAAGGCATCTGATGCCTGGGCACATATCCGCCTCTGGTGATGGGACAGATGGATCGAATGCAGCATAGGGGTCAATGGCAGCAACAAAGAAAACAACTAAAAGCGACGTCCGCGCCCTAATAAATAAATAAGGGGAATTAAGCATCCATCGACGCTCACTTGTCTATGTTCCCTATGTCAGTCTCCTTTTTAAGGATCCTTCCGGGATCTCTTATTCATTAAGAAAACGTACTCGTCAGGTGTCGGCATCACACATATATTTTTCAAGTGTGCCGTAAGTGGCTTTACCAACCGGAAAATAAGTCCCAAGGAAACCAACTAAACCCGGACTTACCCGGAAACCAGGAAAACAATAAGAAGTCATAAAAAGGAATTAATTCCCAGCTTTTCTCGTATAAAAGCTGCTAAAAGCCTTTGTTTGCTGTTTAATTCAGGGGATTAGCTACATTTTATAGTCAGGTAAGGCCGGGGAGAAGTCATTGATGAGGACATAAAAGACGTACCACTCATCAATACGGTGGGAACCCGAATTCAAAAGCTATACACCTGCAAGCTTGGGTGGCTGAAGAAGAGCTGTTCTCGCAGGGAAAGAAAGATGACTTACCCAGGGAATCCCTAAGTAAAGATGCCGAAGTCCAAGGTGTCGAAATAACACGGGATAGCCCACAATCTTTTTAACAACCGGTCCAGCACCTTCGGTGGATTTTCAGTAAAAAGAATATAACCTAGCCAGCTTATCTAATCTCCCAGACTTTATCGAGCCAGTTCGAGGTAGTTCCATCCATCCTAACTAAGCTCTTCAATTGCTAATGCCGTACTTGGTAGAAGGAGTGGAAATTATAGAAAGAGTTATCTTTGCTCTTCTGTCTCTCGCCCTTCCAGTCCATCGATTGTTAGTTCTCTTGATACTTATGTTACATCCCTTAAGTAAGTCTTAAGGGTAGATAGCGCTATAGGCTAACGATAAGATTCAAGGGCCTTCTATTTAGTCGATGCTTGTTTTTCCGGATAAGTAGTATTCGATCTTCAAGTTCAAGGGAGTTGTTGGAGTCCTTTTGCCGCCCGCGAGCTTGGCGAAAGATGTACGACAAGGTGGGGCGGACAACGTATGTAGTTAGCCTGCCATCTGTGTGTTGATGAGCATCTATAAGTATTTTAAGGATTTATTTTTTTAGGGGGTACTTCTCACTCACCCAATCGTATAAGAAAAAAACTAGAAAGCGGTTCTTGCTCTGGTTTCAGGGAATCCCTCAAAAGCCCAGGTCAAGACTAGACTAGGAGTAGGTGTGTAGGCAGCCAATCTAATAATGCTTCTTACGGAGAAGTGTTTCAAGTCATTCGATTAGGGACACTAGCTACTCTTGATTTGTGGCGGGAGGCAGGAGACTCCGTCTATACTATACCACAGCTTGAGACGAGACCCGGGAGGCTGCGAGCGTAGTTTACGGGGCGGGAGTCATAGTTCCAATAGCGAAGGAATTAGAACTATTGGTGGCCGCGAAGGATACGGACCTTTTCTTCATGGAGAGTGGAGTCTTCCTTCTATTCCCCATTCTCGATAGAGAGATGAGGGAAGGCAGCTCGACCGTATACAGTATGAGGGATTCGCCTTTGCCTTTTGGCACTAAGGAAGGCAGGATGGAAGAGGCATTCCTCATTCGGGGATCACGCCCATGCCCATTTAGTAGGGCACTGACTGCTACTACAGATGCCCCATTCTTAGACCTTCCTGAACCTACGCTCCTTCTTCTAAGAGCAAGGAGAAGTCGAAGGGGATGGCAGCTATAAGAATAACCTCGGAGCTTCCATTCGAGGCTTATTCAACATCAACAGGAGAGATTGGCTTAGAAGCTGCTTCTTATGGACATGAATCTCCAGCTACTTTGTTTTCTGTAAGTGTAAGCGTAAGGTGCCCCTGTATTGTAATGGGGGTAGGGACCTGCGTTAGCGGGGATCGAGCCTTACTAAATGGGGCTGCCAATCCCGCCGCTGCCTAAGTTTCATTTCCTCCCATTCTGAGGAGCCAATATAGATTAGTTTTCCCTAAAGGATTAAGTGAATCTTGTTAGCTCATCTGAACTGTGTCCGTATCTGCCTTAATCGTTGCCTTTTTGTTATAAATCTATATATTCTGCCTTTGAGAAAGGGAACGAAGGAATTCCGTCTGTTGTCACAAGAATTGTTCAAGTTGAATGCGAATAATCGATTGAATCCGATCTTTGAAGACTTGAAGGACTAGTGTCCAATCCCGGCCGATGTAGAGCAGTCCCTTTTGGGCAGCACTTCCTCGTAGGGAACTACCAATTGTCCTTCTTTCTTGTGGTGGAACCTGGGATTCACCCTCCAAGAAGTGATTATCGCCAAAACTAAAAAAGACATCTTGAATTTCCCACAAGAGTCAAACTATAATAGTCTCCGACTCATATGGCGGCGGGGCTGCGTTCCCCTCTCTTTCGTCGGTTAAGTGCTGGATGGGGAATGCATCGGTCGGCTATGTCCCTGGACTTCCTGGCTTCCCTGTCACGTCCGAACGTAATCAGAGAAGAACTGCCCAAGCACCACCTTGTGATCATAAAGATGAATATCCAATACAATCACAGGAAAGAGTACCAGAAAAAAACCTTAATGTATCCGGGTCGTACGCCTGGAACAGTCGTACAATTTCGGCGATTCAAACAAAAAGGAGTATATCCCTCTCCCTTAGTGTCTTTCCACTTCCCTCGTTCAGGAACAAACCCTTCGCCTAATTATTTTGAATCCCGGCCTGGTTTTTCCCCACTAACCAATTACGTTACGACCACTGAACAAACTTGGTTGACGAACATGGTTTATGCGCCGCTAATGTAGCGGCTTGTCGAGCATTTGACAAACTCACACCATCCATTTCAAATAGGACTTGTCCCGTGGACACACGAGCAATCCAACCCGTAGGATTTCCTTTTCCTCTTCCCATTCTTACTTCTGTAGGTTTCCCGGTAATAGGGATATCTGCGAAAACTCTGACCCATATCTTACCATTTTTTCGGAATTGTCCGCTCATAGCACGATGGAAGTGTCCGATTATAGCCCGACGCGCTGCTTCAATGGCTCGATATGAAAGACGACCAGCTCTACAACTTTGAGTGCCATATCTTCCAAAACCAAGTTTTGTTCCGTCTGGTTTGCAACCCCTACTACATCTGCCTTTACGATATTTACTAAATTTCGTACGTTTCGGATATAGCACGTCCCCTTTTTTTTTGACTATATGAAATCCACACTTTGACACCTGAGATTCCGTAACGAGTAGATACTTCCGCAGAAGCATAATCGATTTTCTGGTTAAATACATTACGAGATGTTTTTCCATACTTTCCGCATTCAGTTCTAGCTATTTCTGCGCCTTCTGATCTACCTGAACAACATATACGGATCCCCTCAACCCCTTTTTTCATTACTAATGGAATATCCTTAACTATTCTACTAAAAATGGAACGAAATGATCTTGTTTTCTTTCTCAGTTGAAAAGAGATGTCTTGAGCAATCGGAGAAGCACTTTGATAAACAGATTTGATCTTGACCGACTCAATTAAGGTATTAGTGTTTGTTCTATTAGACAACAAAGATCGCATTTTTTTCACTTCGTTCAAATAAGAGTTGTACCCGTACGGAATTCTTCTGTTTCTCAGTATGATCTCTATCATCATCTCTATTCCCTTTATCCATTCTCCTATCCTACCTAGGTCTATGAATTTCTCTATCAATTCCATTACCTTATCCTTACCCATGAGGTTCCAACATTTGATCCTTAATTGACCTAGGAGTGGTTCCCGGGCATCCTCAAAAAAAAGGTGATTATAAATCCCAACTCTATCCCTTGGAAAGAAAAAGGTAGCACCGAAGAAAGGAAAGAGCGAGATGGTGGTTTTTGTTGTTCCCGCGAAGCGAAGATCATTCGCCAAGCGAATGAAGTGGGTCAACCTCTTTTTGGCTTCGGCCAAACACTTTTTCTCGCTGGTCGAGCTTTCTACAAAAAAAGCGATGCGAGAACGTATTCTATTATCTAAGCTTCTTCCCTGCGCATTCGCTCCCCTCATCGTAGATGGTTCAGCCACGCCCGGTGCCACGAAATGATTTAGAACTACGACGGGGTCGAAATGAATTTGGTTCTTTCTATTCAATAAGTATTGCATGACCGAATAATTCAAGGAGGGGCGCACTGCAGGGAGGGTCCTTTTAAATAGATGACTTGTTGGGCCATTGGAGCGGGACTTCTTGGGGAAAAAGAACTTAAAAAACTTCGTTTTTCTGAAGGAGTCGTCATTTTCTATCAGGAACGCTATGTCATTTACAGCCCCGGCGTATTTCGGATGCTTGAAGGCCCCGCCGACCCGAAGTGATTTAGAAAGATTCTTCTTTATCGATGGTGATCGGTCATGGTATCCATAGCGTTGCTTCTTTTTCGGCCAAATCCTAATTTCGTTTTGCTTCTCCCGGTCGTCGAGCCTGATCGACTCGACTCTTTTCCCTGCCCTCCGGCCTCTCACTTCGTTTCGTTCTTCTTCTGTATTGTCGCTGGAATGAAGACACCCGATCGGCCCGACTTTCCCAAATGCCCACCACCGGCCCTTCTCCTTTCCGGGTCTGGATTTTTCGCGTCGTTTCAGTCGTCGTGGTCGACGGGGAAGAAAGAAATGAATGAATGTTCTTTTGGGAAAATTTATAAGAATACACCTACCGAGACGAAAGCCAAAGGTTAGCCTCGCAGGTGGACGTATCGAACCGAAATAAGATCTCAGATTGACATCTTGATAAACTAATTTACAATAATAATAAATAGAGTCAATGGTGACTCCGCCGTGGGAATAGCCGCTTCTTTCTTGCTTGATAGAGGGGCTTCCATTCACCAACGCAGACTAAAAGTGCTCTCCGAACCGTGCTGGATAGTCACCCATCACACGGCTCTCAAACCCAACCTGTGGTGAATCCCGGGAGACAAAGTCAAAGCGCTTGATCCTTTGCCCCATACTTTGAGATGCTTCTCCCCGCCGATCAAGCAGCGACGCTGCTCGTGCGTGATAGGCTTAGCTTTAAGCCGCTATCGTTCGGTTCGAATAAGTCAAGTCCCCTCGGTCGGTTCGCTCAGGTGGTCTTCCCTTATCTTCTCTAACGTTCAGAGTTGTTCTGGTTTAAAAAAGGAGCACCGGCCGAGCGCCCTGAATGAATAAGAAATGGACAGCAAAGGGAATCAATGATTCTTATTCAACCGAGTTTTAGCAACATGTCGATTACACACCGGAGGTTGGTAAGAACTGAGGGACAAAGCCCCCCTAACCTAAGTGGGCCTACCAGCGAAACAACTGGTACTGGATCGGGGGTGGGGGGTTTCGTGCAAGGCCTTCGCAGCAGGAAGAGGGAGTTGTCATTTGAAGGGAAAGGCCCTTTGTTTGTATAGGGTTCCCTGCGCACCCTGATTCAACATTTCTATGTTCTTAGTCAAGCCTAAACTTATTGAAAACTAAAGCGCTAACGCTATAATAATTATAAAAATAGCAACCTTTCGCCTTAAAAAATAAAACAAGTTGACTTACTAAAAAAATAAAGCGGCAACAAGCACCTTCTTTCTCAAAGTCAACTTTCTCGCTTCTTGCTTTAGAAAGATTGCAGCGTTAGCGCTTCTTGACTAAGAACATCATAGAAAGTCAAGGCTCCTCTCCTTTTCTACGAATCTACAACTCTCTTTACTGAGCGAGACTCCATCCATATCCCTACTAGTGGTTCTATTTCTAATTTTCCATTTTATCATTTGTTTGACAGCCTAAACTAGGCTCCATTTTAGATAGGTTTTCGGTCTTAATAAAAAAAAAGAAGGGGGTCGATTTAGGCTCCTTCCCTTCCACTGCATAGCTGCGCTAGCAGGTACTATGAGCCCTCTGTCCCACGCATCTAACCAGCTCGCGTGGTTCACCGGTTCCACCGAAAACTCTCATTTGTTGAAGCGGAGCATAGTGCGCTTTAGGCGCCGAGCGAGAAAGGTCTCTTTCTTCTATCGTTTCGGTTTATTCACTGATCTGAAACTCCGCACTTGTTTTCTTATTGATTCCAGGGGCGGCGGCGTTCTTGAATGAAGTCTATCCGAACCGAATTAGCACTTCTCAGATCAGGCTAGGCCTCTCCAGCTCCGCTGGGCGCCGGGGCCCTGGATGCGCTAGCGATCGGCACATAGGGGGTAGTTGCCCGGGTTTCTCGGCCTGGTATCCTGCACCTCGCGTTCATGATATCTACATTCAACTGTGCCCCGGAGACACGGTCGAAGCACGCCCGCCCAGTGTGCTTCTTTCACGACATGCTCTGGTCCCGGGTCTCTTCCAGTGGTCTTCTAGCGTTAGAAGAAGTCGTGTCCGTCCCGGACATCTGCTACGTCCTCCCAAGCTTTTTTATTCAACATATATAGGACAAAGTGAAGGAAAAGACTGACCCATTCGGTGACTTTCGCGGTCGCCCTCACTGAACCGACTTGAATCTGAACTACGATTCAGATCGAGTCTTACCGAAATCGGATTTCCTTTTCGTGCCATATGCGCTTAGACTTTTTCCCCTTTTTTCTTCCCGGTTTAATATTTGTTCTCGAAAGTCTTCCTTTCCGCAAACTCTCCAATTTGTTGACCAAGCAAGGTCGCTGAGAACACTAACGGAACACATTATTATTCCCACTGAAGCTAGTACGCAATGAAGACCAATCCGCGAGCTACCTTATGACATCCAATAGCAGAGACAGAAATTTCATCTCCGTCTTGTCCCGAATCCTTATTTTCTTTCTCCTACAAGCCAATCATGCAGTCTATAGCTCTACTTCTTTACTACGAGATATCTTGCTCTTGTTTTGTTCGATCACAAACAGTCAAACCAGCTACCGAAGAAGAGATACTAAATTCGTTACCATGACTGATAGGATGATCAAGCAAGGCAGTCCATAGACAGTTCCGCTTCTCCTCTTAGTTAGAGAGGAGCAGAGACCGCTCGATCTTATCTTGTTGGTTCTTCTTCTTTTTTGTCGAATCTTAACCATGAAAGTCAGTCAATGTTGGCTTCCTCTCAGAGTTGGGATCCTCACGACCCTTTCCTTGATTGCCTGAGTGAGGATCGGAAGAAGCTCAGCTGCCAATGCAAAGTCCGCTTAGTTCAAAACTCTGAAAGCCGAAGGGAGGAAGGCTTCATAGGTTTTTTTTTCTAGGTTCAGGGGCGAATCGCTAAAGGTCGAAGTCAACGGCATTTGAAAATAAGACTGAACCCGCCCATCTCATCTTGATTTAGGGGGGGATACAGGGAAAATTTGATCTTCTATCACGCCATTTCTTTATTATATTAGTAGCGAGTAGCAAGAAGAGAAGCTACAAGCATGAGGTCTCACCTTATCTTATAGGTCATATCTATTTATTA